GATTTTTTGAGACAATTGTAGATCCTAGGCGTCAATTCTAATTGGTCAATAAAAATGAATTTCAATGCTATTTTTTTTTTGTTTTTCCTTATTTCAGTCAATCTATTGTGAAAGGTAAAAAAAGGGAAAAAAACTTTGTGTTGATTGTCCTCTAAATTTAAGTTTTCTTCTTCTGCATGTAGAAAAGGAATCAATAAATCAATTAAATTCCGGGAGGCTTCATAAAGTGCTTCTTTCGGAGTTAAACTGCCATTTGTCCATATTTCGAGAAAAAGTATCTCTTGTTTTTCATTCCCATTTCCATAAGAATGAATACTATGATTCACGTTTCGAACCGGCATAAATAGAGCATCTATAGGATAACTTCCTTCTTGAAAGTTATTTTGCACTTTTATATGATATCCGCGATTTTTCTCGAGTTGTAATCCAATACACAAGTCAATTGGTTCCGTCAAACTAGCTATATGCTGTGTATTGTCAACTATTTCTACATAAGGTGGCAAGATGATATCTTGCGCAGTTACACATCTGGGGCCCTTAACGCAAATAGACGCCTCGCACGTTCCATATAGATTACTTCTCAATACTATTTCTTTCAAATTCATTAAAATTTCGTGTACTGATTCTTGAATACCTAATATGGTAGAGTATTCATGTGGTATTTTTTCAGATTTTGCACGTGTAATACATGTTCCTTCTATTTCTCCAAGTAAGGCTCTTCGCATCGCAATGCCTATTGTATCAGCTTGACCTTTCATAAGTGGAGAGAGAATAAAGCGCCCATAATAAAGACATTTACTATCTGTTCTGGATTCAACACACTTCCACTGAAGTGCCCGAGTAGATACTCTTATTTTCTCTCGAACCATAGTAATATTTTACAAAATTGATCATATCTTTGAATCATTTATTTCTCTTGAAATCTCTGCAATTCTTATTTCTACACGCGTCTTTTTTTCGGAGGCCTACAGCCATTATGGGGCATAGGGGTTACGTCCCGTACGAAACTTAATAGTATCCCGCTTCTACGAATAGCCCGTAATGCTGCATCCCTTCCGAGACCAGGACCCTTTATCATGACTTCTGCTCGTTGCATGCCTTGCTCCACCACTGTACGAATAGCATTTCCCGCTGCAGTTTGAGCCGCAAATGGGGTCCCTCTTTTTGTACCCCGGAATCCACAAGTACCGGCAGAAGCCCAAGAAACCACGCGACCTCGTACATCTGTAACAGTCACAATGGTATTATTGAAACTTGCTTGAACATGAATAATCCCCTTTGGTATTTTCCGTGCACTTTTACGCGAACTAATACGCCCATTTCTACGTGAACCAATTTTTGGTATAGGTTTTGCCATATTTTTTCATCTCATAAAAATGAGTCAAAGATATATGGATATATCCATTTCATGTCAAAACAAACCCTTCAGGTTTTTTATATCAATCAAATCTTTTAGCAATTCTTTTTGAAAGTTCTTTTTAGTTTTTAGTATAGTAGAATGATTATCCTTGTCGTTGTTTATGTTTTGGGTTAGAACAAATTACTATAATTCGTCCGCGTCTGCGGATCAGTCGACATTTTTCACAAATTTGACGAACAGAAGTTCTTATTTTCATATTTTTTATTCCTTAGTTTTCATTTTGGATCTATTTCTTGGAAGAAAATGAGTTTCTTAATATTTTGAATCTCGAATTGTATTCTTGTAGAAAAGAGTGTTGAAGTTGAAAAACTACTTAATCGTTCGAATCCTTGTTGCGGAGTCTATAAATTATACGACCTCGAGTTGAATCATAACGGCTTACTTCAATCTTAACTTTATCTCCCGGTAAGATTCGTATAGAACTACGTCGTATCCTTCCTGAAACATAACCGAGAATAAGATCTTCATTATCTAAACGAACCCAGAACATACCATTAGGAAGTGATTCGGTAATCAAACCTTCATGAATCCATTTTTGTTCTTTCATTCTAGACAAAACCCCCGTAAAGTATCAACTAATAGAGGAGTGATATTAGACAAGCTGTCCTTTCTCTTTTTTTGTTCACAAATAGGAAATTTTGGATCCAATTCGGATAGTATAGGGATTACCATATATAACATAAAATTTCTCCGCCAATTCCTTCTAGTCGAGCCTCCCGATCTGTCATTATACCTCGAGAGGTAGAAAAAATTGCAATCCCCATTCCACCTAAAATTTTAGGAATTCGTTGGTAGTTAGAATAGATTCGTAGACCAGGTCGACTTACCCTTTTTAAATGGAAAGTTTTTCTATAAGGCACTTTTTTATTTCTTCTATGTCGGAGAGTTAAAACCAAAAAAGATTTGTTTCTTTCTTGATGTTTTCTCGCATTTTCAATAAAACCTTCTCGTAAAAGTATTTTAACAATGTTTTCAGTGATGTTAGTAGATACTATTCGAACCGTTTCTTTTTTATTCATGTCAGCGTTTCGTATAGAGGTTATTATATCAGCAATAGTGTCCCTACCCATGATGAACTAAAATAAGTGGTTTCAAAAAAATTTGATATAATCAACATGTCTTTTTATTAGTTTATTTAAAAATTATTAATTAATTACAAAAAAATTAAAAATGAAAAATATATACGTGATATACAATCTACTATATTTATTCAAATACCTTACTTCTATAATACCTCAGGAGCTAATGAAACTATTTTACTAAAGTTTTGTCTCAATTCCCGGGCAATTGCACCAAAAATTCGAGTTCCTTTTGGATTTCCTTCTTGATCAATGATAACTGCGGCATTGTCATCATATCTTATTATCATACCGTTGTTACGTTTGAATTCTTTACAGGTACGTACAATTACAGCTCTGATCACTTCTGATCTTTCTAAGGGCGTGTTGGGTATTGCTTCTTTGATCACAGCAACGATAACGTCACCAATACGAGCATATCGGCGGTTACTAGCTCCTATGATTCGAATACACATCAATTCTCGAGCCCCGCTGTTGTCTGCTACATTCAAATGGGTCTGAGGTTGAATCATATTTTGTTTTTATCTGTTCTTTCAACGTAAAAAGAAATGCAAAGGCTGAAAAAGAAAAAGAAATATTGTTTGTCCAAAAAAAAACTTCTATTTGTTTTTATTCAAAAGATTCATTTCCTTTAGTTCTACATTCTTATCCTGAAATAATAAATTGAGTTCGTATAGGCATTTTCGATGCCGCTATTGCGATAGCCCTTCGGGCTATATTTTCGGCTACTCCGCTTATTTCATAAAGTATTCGACCTGGTTTAACAACAGCTACCCAATATTCGGGAGATCCTTTACCCGAACCCATACGGGTTTCCGCGGGTCTTACTGTAACTGGTTTGTCAGGAAATATACGTACCCATATTTTTCCACCGCGGCGTGCATTTCGTGTCATTGCTCGTCGCCCTGCTTCTATTTGTCGAGACGTGATCCAAGCGGGTTCAAGTGCCTGAAGAGCATATCTTCCGAAACAAATACGATTCCCCCGATAAGATATTCCCTTCATTCTGCCTCTATGTTGTTTACGGAATTTAGTTCTTTTTGGGTTATAGTTGATGGTTTTTTGGAATTCCATCTCTATTCCAGAACCGGACGTGAGAATTTCTTCTCATCCGGCTCCTCGCGAATGAAAAAATTTAAATTTTAAATCAATATTTTATTTTTATATAATTAATATATACATGTAATAATACACTGAAGAAATAAATTCTTTTTGATTCATCTAGTTTAGTAGATATTTTTATTTGGGTATATAAAAAAAATTAAATATCTATTTTATTCTTTTTTTTCTATAATATTTCATTATTTTGCATTTTCGTTTTATAATAATTTTTTGTATCATATTGGATTACTAAAATATGAGGAATTCAATGAAACGAAAAAAGGAATTTTCGCGGGCGAATATTTACTCTTTATTTAAATATCTATTTCAGCTGTAGAGTTAGCTTCTCATTTTTCATAATATATGAATTGGTTTCTGGTTCGTTCCGCCATCCTTCCCAATAAATCATCAGAATTCATTTTCAATTGAATCTTATGTATTCACGGATTCCCTCGTTCCCATCGCTTCTTCATTAATGATTAGGTCTGAATTCTACAACGGAGCTCGTAATGAAATTGGTTCTTGAGACAACCCTTTTAGTCGTTATTGGCTCGAAGCTCTTATTTTTTTCTATGAACAGATTTCTATCATATAATTATGTGTCAATCTGTATTGGTGCTTTATTACATTTTCTTTTTTGAGATATTTCAAAGACCTTACATATTGGAATCATATATCTTTTCTAGTATATATAGTTTTCTTTCTCTCACTTTTCCTTTTATCTGTATCCTTTTTTATTTTTTGTATTTTATTTTATTTGACAATAAATCTAATGACTTTTTTATGCAAAAAAAAAATGCAGTTGCTACAATGATAGGACTTAAAATATCTTGACTGCTTCTTTGGATCCAGATAATGTGATGCGATGAGTTGGTTAGTAGTTCTATAGTTATGAGTTTACACTTTGTACTACGTATTCTTGCTTTTTTTTTTAGTCGTAATTTTAACAAAAACCAACGAGTCACACACTAAGCATAGCAATTCTATCAAAAGGTCAATCGAATTTTTATTAAACCTTATGGGATTAAAACTTAGAATTTATTGGAGGGAAAAAAGAATCAAAAAGGTTGTCATTTTGTGTTTCATTATTAAATCGATACCAAAAGACAAGTTAAGTAACGGCTTATTATTCCTCGTCCATAAATATCCAAATTTTGATCCCCAATACCCCATAGATAGTTCGAACAGTATAGGCACAATAATCGATTTTTGCGCGAATGGTTTGTAGGGGAACCCTACCCTCTCTTATCCATTCGATACGTGCAATTTCTTTTCCATCGATACGGCCTGCAATTTGTATTTGAATTCCTTTTGTATCAGCTTGTTCGGTTAATTCAATCGCTTTTTTCATTGCTTTTCGAAATGATACCCTACTCTTTAGTTGTCCCGCTATAAATTCC